GTTAGTGTGGGTGTAATTGTGGTGGTCTTTCGGGTTGGGAAGGTTTCTGAGTTGATGTGAGGAGTATTTGGTGTAGTAAATTTATATTAGTTGAGGGGGTGGCAGTTGGGGTTGTGCATACCTAAAAGATGAAAATACGAGCTCCGGTTGGGTGGGTTAAGGCTCTTGTTTTTGGGGTTTGGCAAGAGTGGGCAGGTAAAGGCCGGAGATGGGGGTGGGGGGGTTTGAATGGGAAATGGAATTATTTTCGTCGTAGCGGGGGAAATGGTTATTATTATGTCCTACAAGCATGAATTAAATAACACCTTGATAACTTCGCGGGGGACTGGAATATTGAACGTAGGTGCGATGAATGACGGTATGTACTAGGAATCAAAGACAGGCGCATTCAGGACGGGATGGGGTGGGAGTCAGCATTTCTGCGATGGGGTTGCGTGCAGACCAGAGATAAAAGATACCAAATGCATGGAGAGCTCCCGTGACTGGTTAATAGGGTGATAGACCCGTGATCCATCGAGATGTCTTATTTAAGGGGAACGTGTGGGCGATCTTAGTAGTTATGGCCCTGAGGTAAGAACCAGATGCCGGATACAGTTCATCAATAGCTACCCCCACGAAGTATGGGCCCGGAGCGAGGAGAGTAGTATTACCCGAGCGGGATATTGATTTCACGGAGGATGGTGAGCAAGGGATTCCTAAGTGAGGGGGGTCATCCGTGGTGAGGAGGACTTTTTGAATGGTATGTGCTATGTCCGATAAATAATGTTATGTAGTATTGTACGGTTAATTCAAGCTTGGTCTGTTGATATTCATAGGGTAATGCATGGACTTTGAGAGGGCATGTTATGTATTACTGTTAGGTTGTTCATTAAAGTTCTTGCTTGTAAGCATGTCATTTATGGATCGAGGGTAAATATGTAAGGATATGTTTTATGTACAGTCAAGCATATATAGTACTATATATTATTCATGTTGGCTAGCAGTAATGCACGAGTTACATAGTGGCATTAAAGGTAATCTAATGCTAAAATTATACTGTGGGGCTTGTACAACATAAGATACAGAAAGTAGTTTAAGTTAGAACGCCAGTTTTGGGTATTGGTGGTGGAGTTAAGTGCTTTCTTTCTGATTACCCTGGGGAGGTGCTCCATTTCTGGTTTACAAGACCAGTGTATTAATTTATACTACAAGGGCAGGTTCATTTGAGTAGATTGTTCTCGACTTGGGCGGCTAGTGGTATTAAGATTAGGATTGTTAAAAAGTATATTATGGATGCTACTTGGCCGATAGTAGTAAGGGGCTGGATTACTGGTTGGCTTCCAATTCAGGTAAGGGTTAGTAGGGTTGTGACTAGAAATCAGAATAGGAATTGGCTGAGCGGGCGGAATATTATGCTTTGCTGTTTGGATTTGTGGAGTATGGGGGTGATTGCTAGGATGAGGATTGACAGGAAAAGTGCTAGTACGCCTCCTAGTTTGTTAGGGACGGATCGTAGGATTGCGTATGCGAATAGGAAATACCACTCTGGTTTGATGTGCGGAGGGGTATTTAGTGGGTCGGCTGGAGTATAGTTGTCCGGGTCATTTAGAAGGTTGGGTGAGAATAGTGTTAGTGTTATTAGGGCAAGGAGAAGGAGGGCTACACCTAGGATATCTTTAATTGTATAGTAGGGGTGGAAGGTGATTTTGTCTGAGTCGGAGGAGATTCCGCAGGGGTTATTTGATCCTGTTTCGTGTAGGAACAATAAGTGTACGGCTGTGAGGGCGACGATGCCGAATGGTAGAGTGAAGTGTAAGGTGAAGAATCGCATTAGAGTTGGGTTGTCGATGGCGGGCCCGCCTCAAACTCATTGAACAAGGTTAGTTCCGATGTACGGTACTGCTGAAAGTAGATTTGTAATTACTGTTGCCCCTCAGAATGATATTTGGCCTCATGGGAGTACGTAGCCTATGAAGGCTGTCGCTATGGTTATGAGCAGTAGTGTGATGCCAATGTTTCAGGTTTTTAAGAGAAGGTATGAGCCGTAGTAGAGGCTGCGGCCCACGTGTAGGAAAAGGCAGATAAATAGTATGGAGGCGCCGTTAGCGTGGAGGTAGCGGATGGTTCAGCCGTAGTTTACGTCTCGGGTGATGTGTGCGATTGAAGAGAAGGCGGAGGAGGTGTCTGGTGAGTAGTGTATTGCTAGGAATAGGCCTGTGATGATTTGTAGAATTAGACAAGTCGCAAGAAGTGAGCCGAAATTCCATCAGATGGAGATGTTGGATGGGGCAGGTAGGTCAATAAAGGAGCGATTGATTATTTTTATGATAGGGTTAGATTTGCGTATTGAGGTCATTTGGTGCTTTTGTAGTTGAAATACAGCGATGGTTTTTCGTATCATTGGTTATGGTTAGAGTCCATATGAAAGCGATGGCATACGTTCTGTTTACATTGAGTGCGATATTAGTTATGGGGTTTGTGGGCTTTTCTTCCAAGCCCTCCCCTATTTATGGGGGGCTAGCATTGGTTGTTAGTGGTGTGGTTGGTTGTATGATTATTTTGAATTATGGTGGGACTTATCTAGGTTTAGTAATGTTTTTGATTTACTTGGGGGGTATAATGGTTGTTTTTGGCTATACTGCGGCGATAGCTATTGAAGAATATCCTGAGACATGGGGTTCAGGGTTTGAGGTTTTAGGGTGTTTTTTGGTAGGGTTGGTGATGGAAGTGGGGTTGGTTTTGTGGGTTCTAGATTTTGATGAGGTGGTAGTGATGGTCGGTTTTAATGATATGGGTAATTGGGTGGTTTTTGAGGGAGAGGGGTCGGGGTTAGTTCGGAGTGATTCTATTGGTGCGGGTGCCTTGTATGATTATGGGCGTTGGTTGGTGGTAGTTGCTGGTTGGACGTTATTTGTTGGTGTGTATGTTGTGATTGAGATTACTCGGGGTAATAGGTTATACTATTAGGAGTAGGGCTAGGGTGAGGGGGATGAGGAAAGAGAGAGAATAGAGTTTGATTATGCCTTTTTGAGCGGTCACTGTTGTGGAGGCGGTGGTATGTGTTTGTGAAATTATTTTGGGTATTGATTTTTCCAGCCACATAGAGTCTAGTAAGAGAAGGGCTAAGTTTTGGCTTATGAGTAGGTTTTGGTGAGGAATTGCGCGGTGGGCGATGATGGGGAAGTAGCCTAGTATGTTGGAGAATTTGAATGTTTGTGGTGGAGTTTTTACTTTTAGTTTGTTGGTTATGAGGGTAAGGTCTAGGGCGGTAATGAAGCCCAGGACGGTTATGTATAGGGCTGAAAGCTTCAGGTAGAGTGGTATTGTTGGTTGGGGGAGTGAGGCGGGAGGGATGTTGTTGGTAATAAGGAATCCTGCAATTATGCTGGCTGTTGTAAGGCGTTTAATTGGATTTAGTAGGGCAGGGTTGTTTTCATTGATATTTATTAGGGTTGGGAGGCGGGGTTGTCCTGTTAGGGCAAGGAGGATGGTTCGAGTACTGTAAGCGCTTGTTAGGGAGGTGGCGATGAGGGTGATGGATAGGGCTCAGGCGTTGGTATATGACGTGCTTGTGGCTTCGATAATGAGGTCTTTTGAGTAGAAGCCTGTGAGGAAGGGTATTCCTATGAGTGCTAGGTTACCAATAATTAGGGAGGTTGAGGTGAGAGGTATTGTTTTAAATAGGCCTCCTATTTTTCGGATGTCTTGTTCATTGTTTAAACTATGGATAATGGATCCGGAGCAGATAAAGAGTATAGCTTTAAAGAAGGCGTGGGTACAGATGTGTAGGAATGCTAGGTGTGGTTGGTTAATACCGATAGTAACTATTATTAGGCCTAGTTGGCTTGAGGTGGAGAAAGCCACGATTTTTTTAATGTCATTTTGTGTGAGGGCGCAGATGGCTATGAATAGGGTGGTAATAGCTCCTAGGCATAGTGTGAGGTTTTGGATTAATGTGTTGTTTTCTATTAAAGGGTGAAAGCGAATAAGTAGGAATACTCCAGCAACGACTATGGTGCTGGAGTGGAGTAGGGCTGAAACTGGAGTTGGGCCTTCTATGGCAGAGGGTAGTCAAGGATGGAGGCCAAATTGGGCTGATTTCCCCACTGCTGCTAAAAGGAGGCCTATTAGTGGAAGGAGGTTTGGGTGGGGGTTTAAGGCTAGTATTTGTTGGAAGTCCCATGAGTTGTAGTGCAGGAGGAACCACACCATGGCTAGAATGAGGCCAACGTCACCGATGCGGTTGTATAGTACTGCTTGGATGGCTGCTGTGTTGGCATCTGTTCGGGCGTGTCATCAGCTAATTAAGAGAAAAGATATGATTCCCACACCTTCTCAGCCGATGAAGAGTTGGAAGAGGTTGTTAGCGGTAACTAGGGTTAATATGGTAATTAGAAAGATAAGGAGGTACTTAAAGAATTGGTTGATGTTTGGGTCCGAACTTATATACCACAGTGAGAACTCTATGATAGATCAGGTGATGAATAGTGCGATTGGGATAAATATTATGGAAAAGTAGTCTAGTTTAAAGCTTAGTGTTAGGTCTAATGTTTGGGTTACTATTCAGTGTCAGCTCCAGATGGTTGTTTCCTGGTTTGAGAAGATGTATAAGGTTGTTGGAATAAGACTGGTGATGAAAGCATATATTATAGTTGTTTTCACATAGTTTGGATATAGGTGTGTTTTGTTGGGATTGACAAGGGTGGCAAAGATTGGAAGGGCTAGGGAGGTAAGGGTTATTAATATAATGGAGGTGCACATGGTTATTACTTTTATTTGGAGTTGCACCAATGTTTTTGGTTCCTAAGACCAATGGATAGCTGTTATCCTTTAAAAGTTGAGAGAGTCGTAGTCTTAAATACGAAAGCATGGGTTAGCAGTCCTTGCAGGTCTTCTCGGTAAACAAGAAGCGGTGGGCTTCTATAGTTAGATTCACAGTCTAACGTTTTGATTAAACTATGTTTACAGGGGGTAGGTCCTGGAATGGTATTGGGGTTGAGAGATAGGAGAATAGTTGGGGCAAGGTGTAAGAATATTAGTGTATTTTCTCGCGTGAAGGGGGGCTTTATATTGATTGTATGGTGTGTGAGCGCCCCTCGTTGTATTGTGGTGAATATGTGGAGGGAGTAGAGGGCTGTGATAAGTATGTTAAGTCCTGTTAGGATAATGGTAATTTTGGATCAGGAAAATGAAGCTGCGATTACGAAGAGTTCCCCAATTAGGTTGATGGTGGGTGGTAGGGCAAGGTTAGTGAGGCTTGTTATGAGTCATCAGAAGGTTATTAGTGGGAGTAGGATCTGGAGTCCTCGGGATAGCAGTATAATGCGGCTGTGAGTGCGTTCGTAGTTCGAGTTAGCTAAGCAGAAGTATATAGAAGAGGTGAGTCCGTGAGCAATTATAAGGATGGTTGCACCAGAGAAGCTTCAGGGGGTTTGAATGAGGGAGGCTACAATTACTAGGGCTATGTGGCTTACGGAGGAGTATGCGATGAGTGATTTTAGGTCTGTTTGTCGAAGGCAGGTCGAGCTTGTTATGATCATGCCTCATAGGGATAGTATAAGGAACGGATAAGCTATATACTCTGTTAGGGGGTTGAGGATAGAAGTAAGTCGTATTATTCCGTAGCCGCCTAGCTTTAGGAGTACTGCGGCAAGTACCATTGAGCCTGCGATGGGGGCTTCGACATGGGCCTTGGGGAGCCATAGGTGTAGGCCATATAGGGGCAGTTTTGTTATAAAGGCTATTATGCACGCTAGTCAGGTAAGGTTATGGGATCAAGTGGTTGTTAGTTTTTGGTCCGTGAGTGTTAGTAATGTGATGTTTAATGAGCCTGTCTTGTTGTATGTGTAGATTAATATAATAAGCAGTGGTAAGGAGCCGGTTAGGGTATAGAATAGGAAGTATGAACCTGCGTTGAGACGTTCTGCTTGGTTGCCTCATTTAGTGATGATGATAAGGGTTGGGATGAGAGTGGTTTCGAATAGGATATAAAATATGATCAGTTCTGTGGCCATGAATGTTAGGATCAGGGTAATTTGTAGAAAAATTATCATAGAGAGGTAGAGTTTTTTTTGTGAGGGGGGTTTGTTGTGTAGGTGATACTGGCTTGCCATGATTATAAGGGGTAGAAGTCAGGCAGTTAATGTCAGGAGAGGTGTTGCTAGTGGGTCAGAAGATAAGTGGGTTGAGTAGCTGAGGAGGTTGTTGTCAGTTTGGTTAAAAAATAGCAAGGGGATTAGGCTGATGGTTAGGCTATGTGCGGTTAAATTGATTCAGATTGTGTTGCTTTTGGAGAGTCATGTTGTTGGTAGTAGTATAGTTGTGGGGATAACTATTTTTAACATTGGAGTAGGCTCAGGTTGTTGATATGATCTAGTCCATATGTGTTGGAGATTGAAATTAGTAGGGCGAGGCCCACTGCCGCTTCGCAAGCGGCAAATACTAGCATAATGATGGGTATAATATTGGCCAGGGGGAAGTGTGCGTTTGAGGCTATAGTGGCAGTTATAATAAAGAGCGATATTATTATTCCTTCTAGGCAGAGGAGAGATGCTATTAAGTGTGAGCGGTAGATCAATATGCCCAGAAGTGAAATGGTGAATGCTAATGTAATGTTTATGTGGGTAGGGGTCATTTGGTTAGTATGGTTATCATAATTTAATGAGTCGAAATCATTTGTTTTGTTTAAACTACTTACCAATTCAGTCCAGTCTAGCCCCTTTTGAGTTCATTCGTAAGCCAGGCTGAGAGTTAGAATGATAATAAATATGATAGATGTTTTGATTATTGTTGAAAGGTTTGTTGTTTGGAGTGCTCATGGTAGGGACAGTAGTAGGGCGATTTCCAGGTCGAATAATAGGAAGGTGATGGCGACTAGGAAGAATTTTATTGAGAATGGAATGCGAGCGGGGTTCAGGGGGTCAAATCCGCATTCGTAAGGGTTAGCTTTCTCTGCGTAGGAGTTGAGTTGGGGTAATCAGAATATGATCATTGTTAATAGCGAGGTTAGGAGGGTGTTGATTATTAGGGTTAGTATTAGGTTAATTACTCTTTTTTGAATATTGTCAAAGCTGATTGATTGGAAGTCAATTGTACTAATTATACTAAAAGAGTAAGACCCTCATCAGTAAATAGAAATATAAAGGAACAGTCAAATAACATCTACAAAGTGTCAATACCAGGCGGCGGCTTCAAAGCCAAAGTGGTGACTTGGTGTGAAGTAGTAGAATAATTGGCGAATAAGGCAAATGAGGAGGAATGTGGATCCGATGATAACGTGAAGTCCGTGGAAACCTGTAGCGACAAAAAATGTTGAGCCATAAATGCCGTCGGAAATGGTAAAGGGTGCTTCAGAGTATTCCGAGATTTGTAGCAGGGTGAAGTAGGTACCTAGTAGGATTGTGATAAGTAAGGCTTGGATTGTTTGTTTTCGACTACTGTTCATGAGGGTGTGGTGAGCCCAGGTGATTGTGACTCCTGATGCGAGTAGTACGGAGGTGTTTAGAAGGGGTACTTCTAGGGGGTTTAAGGGGGTGATTCCCGTTGGTGGTCAGTGACACCCCAAGCGAGGTGTTGGGGCGAGGCTTGAGTGATAAAATGCTCAGAAGAAGCCGGCGAAGAAGAAGACCTCTGAGATGATAAATAATGCTATTCCGTATCGAAGGCCTTTTTGGACGGGTATTGTGTGGTGGCCTTGGAAAGTGCTTTCTCGAATAATGTCACGTCATCATTGATATATGGTTAGTGCATTGGTTAGCAGGCCTAGTGTTAGTAGGGCGGTGGAGTAGAAATGGAATCATATAATTAAGCCGGATGTTAATAGAAAAGCTGATAGGGCTCCTGTTAGTGGTCAAGGGCTGGGTTTAACTATGTGATAGGCATGGAGTTGGTGGGTCATTAGGTGTTGTTGCGTAGGTACAGGTTGACTAAGAGTGTGAAGACGTAGGCCTGGATTAGGGCAACCGCGATTTCTAAGATGGTCAGTAGTGTTAGGAGGACAGAAGTGAGTAGGGTGGCGGGGAGGTTGATGGTTGATAGTGTTAGCATAGTATTTCCGATTAGGTGTATTAGTAGATGGCCGGCTGTGATGTTAGCAGTTAGTCGTACGGCTAGGGCTATTGGTTGGATAAGTAGGCTAATGGTTTCGATTATTACTAGTATGGGAATAAGGGGTGTGGGTGTACCTTGTGGCAGTATGTGAGCTAGGGAGTTTTTAGTTTTAAAGCGGAGACCAGTGATGATCGTGCCTGTCCACAGGGGGATTGCTATGGCTAGGTTTATAGAAAGTTGAGTGGTTGGCGTAAATGAGTGGGGTAGGAGCCCTAGGAGGTTAGTTATGGTAATAAAGGTGATCAAGGATGTTAATATTAGAGATCAGGATTGTCCTTTAGCGTTGTGGGGTGCTATTATTTGTTTTAGGGTAAGTTTGATGAGGTTTTGTTGAATGGTGGTTAGTTGGTTGTTAATGAGGTACTTAGAAGTCGGGATTAGTTGTGTGGGGAGTATGATGATGGGGATTGCGGCTGGTTGCCCTAGGATTGTTGGGGCTGAGAATGAGGCGAATAGATTTTCGTTCATTTTGGCCGTCAACAGGTGTTGCGGGTTTGTAAGTTGGGGTTTTTTGTGAGGGGGGGTTGATAGTAGTTTATGCTTAGCAGTTTTAGCTGTGTGATAAGATACAGTGTGGGAAGTATTGCTATGATAATAGTGAATCACGTGGATGTGTCCAGTTGGGGCATTTCACCGCAGAGGGCATGCCCTCAATCTTTAACTTAAAAGGTTAATGCTGGGATAGCTGTACAGTGGGTCTGCAAAGCGTTTTAGGGGCTATAGGGTGAACACAGGTCCTATTTCAAAGATTTTTAGTGGAATCAGCTCTGCGACGATTGGTATAAAGCTGTGGTTTGCGCCGCAAATTTCTGAGCATTGTCCATAATAGACGCCTGGCCGTGTGGCTGTAAATACGGTTTGGTTCAAGCGTCCAGGTACTGCGTCTGTTTTTAGGCCTAGTGTAGGGATGGTTCATGAGTGAAGTACGTCTTGGGATGTAATTATTATACGGACTGGGGCCTCAATTGGGAGGACGACTCGGTTGTCAACTTCTAGAAGTCGAAGGTCACCTGGATTTAGGAATAAAGGGGGTAGTATGTAAGAGTTGAAGATTAAGCCCCCGTAATCTGTGTACTCGTAGGTTCAGTATCATTGATGTCCGATTGATTTGATAGTAAAGGAGGGGTTGTTGACTTCGTCTGTCATGTATAGGATGCGCAGGGATGGAAGGGCGATTAGGATTAAGATAATTGCGGGTAAGATGGTTCAGATAGTTTCTATTTCTTGGGCGTCCGTGATGTTAGTGTTGGTTAGTTTTGTTGTGAGTGTTGAGGATAGGGCGTATAAGATTAAAAAGCTAATTAAAAATATGGCTATAAGGGCTTGGTCGTGAAAAGTGATTAGTTCTTCTATGACAGGGGATGTGGCGTCTTGTAGGCCTAGTTGAACTGGATGAGCCATGTAAGATATATAGGGTTTGACCTATAATTTAGCTTTGACAAAGCTATGAAATAGTTTTTCTAACACCTTGTTGAAAAAGTTATAGGGGCTATAAGGCTGGCTTGAAACCAGTTTTAGGGGGTTCGACTCCCTCCTTTTTCACTTAGTTTAATATAGGCTGGTTCTTCAAATGTGTGGTGGGGTGGGGGACATCCATTTAATCACTCCAGGCTGGTGGAGGGATGTTCGGTTAGCAGTACTTTGCGTTTTGAGGCAAAAGCTTCCCAGATCATGTAGATTATTAGGATTGTTGCTGTTAGTGAAATAAAGGAACCCATGGATGATAGGATATTTCATGTGGTATAGGCATCGGGGTAGTCGGAGTAGCGTCGGGGCATTCCAGATAAGCCGAGGAAATGCTGTGGGAAAAAGGTTAGGTTTACACCCACAAATGTAATAATAAAGTGGGCTTTAGCGCAAGTTTGGTTTAATGTATAACCTGAAAATAAGGGGAATCAGTGGATAAAGCCTCCCATAATGGCGAAGACGGCTCCTATTGATAAAACATAGTGGAAGTGGGCAACGACGTAGTATGTGTCGTGTAGTACAATGTCTAGGGATGAGTTTGCCAGGATAATGCCGGTCAGGCCTCCCATGGTGAATAGAAAAATAAAGCCTAGGGCTCAGAGTATTGCAGGAGATCATTTAATGTTGCCTCCGTGGAGTGTGGCGAGCCAGCTGAAAACTTTAACGCCCGTAGGGATTGCAATGATTATGGTGGCAGAAGTAAAGTAGGCCCGTGTGTCTACGTCTATGCCAACTGTGAACATATGATGGGCTCACACAATAAAGCCTAGAAAACCGATTGATATTATAGCCCAGACTATACCTATGTACCCGAACGGTTCTTTTTTTCCAGAGTAGTGGGTTACGATGTGAGAAATTACTCCGAACCCGGGGAGAATGAGGATGTAAACTTCGGGGTGGCCGAAGAATCAAAATAGGTGTTGGTATAGAATAGGGTCTCCCCCTCCGACAGGGTCGAAGAAAGTAGTGTTGAGGTTGCGATCTGTTAATAGTATAGTGATGCCGGCGGCTAGGACTGGTAGGGAGAGAAGTAGGAGGACTGCTGTAATTAAGATCGATCAGACAAATAAAGGGGTTTGATATTGGGATATTGCAGGGGGTTTTATGTTGATAATAGTGGTAATGAAGTTGATAGCTCCTAGGATGGAAGAAATGCCCGCTAGGTGAAGGGAGAAGATGACTAGGTCTACGGAGGCCCCTGGGTGGGAATAGTTTCCCGACAAGGGGGGATATACTGTTCAGCCTGTCCCAGCACCGGCTTCTACTACGGTTGATGCTATTAGTAGTAGGAAAGAAGGGGGAAGGAGTCAGAAGCTTATGTTGTTTAAACGGGGGAATGCTATATCAGGAGCGCCAATTATTAGAGGTACCAACCAATTTCCGAAGCCCCCAATTATAATGGGTATAACCATGAAAAAGATTATGACGAACGCATGGGCCGTTACAATGACGTTGTAGATGTGATCATTGCCTAGTAGGTTACCGGGTTGACCCAGTTCGGCTCGAATGAGAAGACTTAGGGCCATGCCTGTGACCCCGGCTCATGCACCAAACAATAGGTATAAAGTTCCAATGTCTTTGTGGTTTGTTGAAAATAGTCAACGATTGATGAGCATGAGTGGAAAAATTGGTAAAATGGCTGAGTAGGCATTAGGCTGTAAACCTAAAGACAGAGGTCTAACCCTCTTTTTACCAGCCTCGAGGTGATTTTCACATTGAATTGCAAGTTCGAAGGAGCAGCTTTAAGTTTCTGCCGGGGCTTCTCCCGCCTTTTTTTCCCGGCGGCGGGAGAAGTGGGTCAAGGCCAGTTGGTTGGGGCGTTTAGCTGTTAACTAAATTTTTGTGGGTTCGAGTCCCATTGACCTAGTAAGGGCTTAGTTTAATTAAAGCGGTTGATTTGCGTTCAGTTGATGCAGAGTAGGTGTCTGCAGTCCTTATGTATTTCAGAAATTAAGTAATTTTACTTGCTAAGGGCTTTGAAGGCCCTTGGTCTTGTTTAACCTAAATTTCTAGGGAATAGATAGGATTAGGGGGGAGATTGGTAGTAGGAGGGTGGAGATGGTGGTGAGTGTGGGGATGAGGAGTGTGGGTTTTGTGTTTTCGAGTCGTCATATTATTTTTGTGTTGTTAGGCGTGGGAAGTAGTGTTAGGGAGATGGTGTAGATTAGGCGTATGTAGAAATATAGGTTGAGTAGAGTTAAGGCGATTATGATAGTTGGGGTGATAAAGTCATTGTTTATTGTGAGTTCTTGAATAGTGATTCATTTGGGTAGGAAGCCAGTTAGAGGGGGTAAGCCTCCCAGGGATAGGAGGGTGGATGTCATTAGAGGTATTAGGTGGGTTGATTTGTTTCAGGTATTAGATAGTATGAGAGTTGTAGTGCTTGAGTTTAGGTTGAGAGTTAGGAATATTGTAGTTGTTAAGATAATATAGGTAATTAAATAAAGGGTTGTGATAGTTGGGTTGTATGTTAGTGTTGTTATTATTCAGCCCGTGTGGGTAATTGAAGAATACCCAAGGATCTTGCGTAGTTGTGTTTGGTTGAGGCCTCCTCAACTACCTACTGCAATGGATAGGGTTGAGAGGGTCAGTAGAATGTGTGTGTTGATTGATGGGTGGATCTGGTATATGATTGAGATAGGGGCTAGTTTTTGTCATGTGAGGAGGAGTAAGCCAGAGGTTAGGGGTGTTCCTTGGGTAACTTCTGGGACTCAAAAGTGGAAAGGAGCTATTCCTAGTTTTATGGTGAGGGCGATTGTTATTGCCAGGGATGGGAGTTGATTGGTACAATTTGTTGTTGTTGTTCAGTGTCCTGATAGTAAGTTGTTGGAGATAATTGCTATTATGAGGATTATGGATGCGGTAGATTGTGCCAGAAAGTACTTGGTAGCGGCTTCTGTGGAGCGAGCATTCGTTTTTTTGATTAGGGTTGGGGTGAAGGCTAATATGTTTATTTCTAGACCTGCTCAGGCGAGGAATCAGTGTGAGCTTAGTATTGTAATGAGTGTACCCGTGATTACTGTAGTGTAGATAATAAGTTGGGCTAGTGGGTTGATTAGTACGGGAAGGATATGACCAACATTTTCGGGGTATGGGCCCGATAGCTTGATTAGCTGACCATACTGTAGGATGGAGTGTGAGGGGTAGCACGGAGAAGTTTGGATTCTCAGGAGCAGGTTCGATACCTGTAATCTTAGAAATAAGAGGGTTGGGGCCTCTATTGTTTACTCTATCAAAGTAACTCTTTTGTCAGACATATTTCTAGGTTTGAGGGGGGATGCTGGAGATTGCGATGGGCATTGAGGTACTTCATATGAGGAGTGCCAGTGTAAGTGGGAGAAAACTTTTTCATAGTAGGTGCATGAGTTGGTCGTAGCGGAATCGGGGGTATGCTGCTCGGATTCATAGAAATAGTGAAGTTAGGAGGAGTGTTTTAATGGTAAAGAATGTTGTGAATAGTTCTGGTGAATGAGTGGGGTAGAATGTGCCTAGGAAGATTGTGGTTGTTAGGGCATTTATTATGATAATGTTTATATATTCGGCTATGAAGAATAGGGCGAATGGGCCTGCAGAATATTCAATGTTGAAGCATGATACTAGTTCTGATTCGCCCTCTATAAGATCGAAAGGGGTTCGGTTTGTTTCTGCTAGTGTGGAGGTAAATCATATTATAGCTAGTGGTCATGATGGTAGGATGAGTCAGAGGTGTTCTTGTGTCGTAATGAGTATGTTGAGGTTGAATGAGCCACTTGTCAGTAAGATTGATAGTAGGATGATGGAGAGGGTGACTTCGTATGAGATTATTTGGGCGACGGCTCGTAGGGCTCCGATTAGAGCGTAGTTTGAGTTTGATGCTCACCCAGATCATAGGATGGAGTAGACGGTTAGGCTGGATGTGGCCAGGATAAATAGGAGTCCTAGGTTAAAGTTAATTAGGGGGTTAGGTATAGGGAGGGGGGTTCATAGGAGGAGGGCAATGGAAAAGGCTAGAGCGGGTGCTGTGATATAAAGGATAGTGCTGGATGTTGAGGGTTTTAGGGGTTCTTTAGTAAAGAGCTTTATTGCATCGGCAAATGGTTGTAGTAGTCCGTAGGGACCTACAATGTTAGGTCCCTTGCGTAGTTGTATATATCCTAGTAGCTTTCGTTCAACGAGCGTAAGAAATGCCATGGCGGCTAGTGTGGATATAATAAGGAGTAGGAGGTTTATTGTGGTCATGGTGTTAAGAAGAGGGGTTGAACCTCTGGGTGTAAAGTTTTAAGTTTTATGCAATTACCGGGCTCTGCCATCTTAACAAACCCTGCTCTCGGGTGGGGAGTGTAATATTTTGGTAAATTAAGACTAAGTCATTTATATGGTGAAGGCGCTTTGTGAAGTGGGCCTTATTTCTCTTGTCCTTTCGTACAGGGAGAAATGTAGAATAGATAGAAACCGACGTGGATTGCTCCGGTCTGAACTCAGATCACGTAGGACTTTAATCGTTGAACAAACGAACCCTTGATAGCTGCTGCACCATTAGGATGTCCTGATCCAACATCGAGGTCGTAAACTCTATTGTTGATATGGACTCTAGAATAGAATTGCGCTGTTATCCCTAGGGTAACTTGTTCCGTTGATCAAATTATTGGGTCAATTGTGAATATTAGTTCGCTTTGGCTTGTGAGGCCTTGGCATGGATCATTCGGAGGTTTGTTTGTGCTCCGAGGCCGCCCCAGCCAAAATTTTTAATGCAGGTGTAGAAGTTTTAAAGTCCGTGGATTTATACGATTTTTAGTTGCATTAGTAAATTGAAGCTCCATAGGGTCTTCTCGTCTTATTATTTCATGTCCGCCTCTTCACGGATAGGTCAATTTCACTGGTTAAAAGTAAGAGACAGCTGAACCCTCGTGTTGCCATTCATGCGAGTCCCCATTTAAAGAACAAGTGATTATGCTACCTTTGCACGGTCAGGGTACCGCGGCCGTTAAACGTGTGTCACTGGGCAGGCAGTGCCTCTAATACTAGTAATGCTAGAGGTGATGTTTTTGGTAAACAGGCGGGGTTAAGTTTGCCGAGTTCCTTTTACTTTTTTTAACCTTTCCTTAAAAGCATGCCTGTGTCGGATTAACAGTAAAAGTAGTGTGGACTTGTTTGTGTTTGTTAGTACTGGGCTGTTAAGTATCAGTGAGGTTTTTGGTTTAGGCTTATGCAGTAGGGAGAGAGAGTTCATGTTACTTATACTAGCATCATTGCTTCTATGGGGTGATAGATTAATCCAATGTGATTTGAGGAGTTCAATAGTATGTTTGGGATTTTTTAGGTGGTTAACGTTGAGCTTGAACGCTTTCTTAATTGATGGCTGCTTTTAGGCCAACTATGGTAATAGGGGTTTTTACTCTCTGTGTAAGGTTTTTCCTAGTGTCTAAAGAGCTGTCCCTCTTTAGACTAACAATTAAGTTTACAGGAGGATTGGGCTATTCTGTGGGTAAACTTAAGGCTGAACTAAGATTCTATCTTGGATAACCAGCTATCACCAGGCTCGGTAGGCTTGTCACCTCTACCCAGAAATCTTCCCACTATTTTGCCACATAGACGGGTGCGCTCTTTCAGCTGTTTTTGGGTAGCTCGTCTGGTTTCGGGGAATTTGGCTTCAGTTCTCTTTGTGAAATTGTTTCTGGCTAATTCATTATGCAAAAGGTACAGGAGTTAGTCCTTGCTGTTTTGGGCTTGGGTGGTTTTCTTGTCTTTCCCTTACGGTACTGTATCTATAGCGCCAGGTTAAGATTTCTATCGCCTATACTTAATATGGGTTAATGGTTTGGTATGCATATGGGTTTGATATTAGTGTTGATTGTGCTTGGAGCTAGCGTTAGCTCAAGGTCACCAAGCGATGTTGAGATCTTCTGAGTGTAAGTCAGATGCTTTATGTTAAGCTATACCTTGATTTATCCAAGTGCACCTTCCAGTACACTTACCGTGTTACGACTTGCCCCCTCTATATAAATGTTAGGGCATTTAGTTATGTTGTTCCTTAAGTATATTTGAGGGGGGTGACGGGCGGTGTGTGCGTGCTTTATGGCCTAGTTCAATTAAGCACTCTATTCTTAATTTACTGCTAAATCCTCCTTGGGCTCTTAGATTTCATAAGAGCTATCGTGGGGTTTTCTGGAGTAGAAAATGTAGCCCATTTTTACCGTCTCATAGGTTACACCTTGACCTAACGTTTTTGCGGGGAAGGGCATTTGCGCTCACTTTGTAGCCTTCATCAGGGTTTGCTGAAGATGGCGGTATATAGACTAAGCAAGAGAGGGTGGGGTGGATCGGGGTTTATCGATTACAGAACAGGCTCCTCTAGGGGGTATGAAGCACCGCCAAGTCCTTTGAGTTTTAAGCTGTTGCTTGTAGTATTCTGGCGAATAGTTTTGTTATTTTAACTATTGAGGTTTAGGGCCAAGCATAGTGGGGTGTCTAATCCCAGTTTGGGTCTTGGCTATTGTGTGTTCAGAAATTGTAAAGCCACCTTCGTAGTTTATTTTACGTTAGCTAGAGTTTTACAGTTTAGATAGGGTTTAGCTTTATTAGACTAGATCTAAAACACCCTCTACGCCGGCTTCCATTGGCTAGGGTTAATCGTATAACCGCGGTAGCTGGCACGAAGTTGACCAACCCTGGCATAGCATAGCTTAGTTAAACTTTCGTTCATTGCTAAAGGTTTGTCACTGCTGTCTCCCGTGGGGGTGTGGCTGGGCAAAGTGTTTTGAGCTGCATGGGCGTGCTTGATACTTGCTCCTTCTGGTCGTGCTGATGGGAAGGGCGTCTTCACCGGAATGGGGATGCTTGCATGTGTAATCTTGCTAAGAGTCAATGGAAAGGCCAGGACCAAGCCTATTTGTTTACGGGGTGTGCGAACCCATCTAGGCATTTTCAGTGTCTTGCTTTGGGTGGGTTTAAGCTACATAAAC